AGTTATTTGGGAATTGTTTCAAGCAAACGCACATTCCCCTCTTTTTTTGGACAGAATAGAAAAATCCCCTCTTTTTTCTTTTGATATCTCCGGGCTGATTAAAGTAATTTTTAGAAATTGGGTAGGGAAAGGGGAAGCATTCAAAATTGTAGAGTATACAGAAGAAGAAAGAAAAAGAGAAGAAGAAAAAGAGACGAAGAAAAGAACGGAGAAAGAGCGAATACAGATAGCAGAGGCCTGGGATACCATTCCAGTTACACAAGTAATAAGAGGTTGCATGTTACTAACTCAATCTATTTTTAGAAAATATATTGTATTACCTTCATTGCTAATTGCAAAAAATAGTGGACGCATGTTCCTATTTCAATTTCCCGAATGGTTTGAGGATTTACAGGAATGGAATAGAGAGATGCATGTTAAATGTACCTATAATGGTGTTCCATTATCCGAAACAGAATTTCCGAAAAATTGGTTGACAGACGGTATTCAGATAAAAATCTTATTTCCCTTCCGTCTGAAACCTTGGCACAAATCGAAACTACGATCATCTAAGAAAGGTTTAATGAAAAAGAAAAAAGAAAAAGATGATTTTTGTTTTTTAACAGTTTGGGGAATGGAAACTGAACTTCCTTTTGGTTCGCCCCGAAAAGGACCTTCCTTTTTTAAACCCATTTTTAAGGAAATTGAAAAAAAAATTGGAAAATTTAAAAAGAAGTCTTCTCGAGTTCTAATAGTTTTTAAAAGAAAAATAAAATTACTTCGAAAAGTTTTAAAAGAAACAAAAGAATGGGTTATCGAAAGTGTTATTTTTATAAAAAAAATAATAAAAGAACTTTCCAAAATTCTGTTATTTCGATTACCAGGAAGAGAAGTATATGAATCAAGTGAAATTAAAGAAGAAAAAGATTCTATAATAAGCAATCAGCTAATTCACGAATCGTTTAGTGAAATTGCATCTACGAATTGGACAAATTCTTCATTAACAGAAAAAAAAATCAAGGATTTGACTACTAGAACAAGTACAATTCGAAATCAAATAGAAAGAATTATAAAAGAGCAAAAAAAAATAACTCCAAGAATAAATAATATTAGTCTTAAAAAAACAAGTTATAATGCTAAAAGATTCGAAAAATGGCAAATATTCAAAAAAAGAAATGCTCAATTAATCTCTAAATTACCTCTTTTTTTGAAATTTTTCATTGAAAGAATCTACACAGATATATTTTTATGTATCATTAATATTCCCAGAATGAATACAGAACTTTTTCTTGAATCAACAAAAAAAATTATTGATAAATCCATTTACAATAATGAAAGAAAACAAGAAAGAATTAATAAAATTAAGAAAAATCTAATTCCATTTATTTCGACTATAAAAAAGTCACTTGATAATATTAGTAATAGTCAAAAAAATTCACCTATTTTTTATGACTTATCCTACGTGTCACAAGCATATGTATTTTTCAAATTATCACAAATCCAAGTTAGTAACTCGTATAAATTAAGAGCTGTTCTTCAATCTCAAGGAATCCCCCCGCCTGAAATAAAGGATTCTTTTGAAACACAAGGAATGGTTGATTCGAAATTAGGGGATAAGAAACTTCCGAGTTATGAAATGAATCAATGGAAAAAGTGGTTAAGAGGATATTATCAATACAATTTATCTCAGAGCAGATGGTATAGATTAATACCAGAAAAATGGCGCAATACAGTTCATCAGCGTAAAAAGGAAAATTTTAGCAAAAGGCATTCATATGAAAAAGACCAATTAATTGATTTCAAAAAACAAAAACAAATTGAAGTATATTCATTATCTAATCAAAAAAGAAAAGAGAATTTGCAAAAATACTATAAATATGATCTTTTATCATATAAATTTCTTAATTATGAAAATAAAACGGAATACTTTTTTTATAGATCTCCGTTTCAAGGACGTAAGAAGCAAGAGATTTCTTATAACACGCATAAAGAAAATATACTGAGGAACATCCCTATCGATAATTATCTAGGAAAGGTCCATATTCTATATATGGAAAAAACGGTCGATAGAAAATATTTTGATTGGAACATTCTCAATTTTGATCTTAAACAAAAAGGCGATATTGAGGCCTGGGTCAGCAATGGGAATCAAAATACTCAAATAATTCCTAAAAAAGATCTTTTTTACCTTATGATTCCAGAAATCAATCCACCAAACTCCGACAAAGTATTTTTTGATTGGATGGGAATGAATGAAAAAATGCTAAAGTGTCGCATAGCGAATTTGGAATCTTGGTTCTTCCCAGAATTTGTGTTACTTTATAATGCATATAAAAGCAAACCTTGGTTTATACCAAGCAAATTACTTCTTTCAAATTTGAATAAAAATGAAAATAGTAGTGAAAATAAAAAAATAAATCAAAAGCAAAAAGGAAGTTTTTTGATACCATCGAATAAAAAGCATGAAAATCAAGGAGAAAAAGAACCCACAAGTCCAGGAAATCTTGGATCCGTTCTCTCACAACAAAAAGATAGTGAAGAAAATTATGCAAGATCAGACATGAAAAAGGGGAAAAAGAAAAAACAATACAAAAGCAGCGCGAGAGCAGAACTAGATTTCTTCCTGAAACGTTATTTGCTTTTTCAATTGAGATGGGACGATACTTTGAATCAAAGACTGATCAATAATGTCAAGGTATATTGTCTCCTGCTTAGACTGATAGATCCAACCCAAATTACTATACCCTCGATTCAAAATAGAGAAATGAGTTTGGATATAATGCTGATTGAGAAGAATTTAACTCTTAACCAATTGATGAAAAAGGGAATATTGATTATAGAACCCATTCGTCTGTTTGGAAAAAACGATGCACAATTTATTATGTATCAAACCATAGGTATTTCATTGGTTCATAAGAGTAAGCACCAAATTAATCAAAAATACCAAGAACAAAGATATGTTTCTAAGAAGAATTTTGATGAAACTATTTCATCACACCAAAGAATAACTGAAAATAGAGACAAAAATCATTTGGATTTGGTTGTTCCTGAAAATATTTTCTCGTTTAGACATCGTAGAAAGTTGAAAATTCTAAGTTGTTTTAATTCAAAGAATAGAAATGGTGAAGATAGAAATCCAGTATTTTGGAATGCAAAGGACGTAAAAGACAGCAGCCAAGTTTCGCATGACAGTAACCATTTTAATAGAGAGAAAAATCAATTAATGAAATTTAAGCTCTTTCTTTGGCCTAATTATCGATTAGAGGATTTAGCTTGTATGAATCGTTATTGGTTTGATACCAATAATGGCAGTCGTTTCAGTATGTTAAGAATACATCTGTATCCACGATTGAAATTTTGACATTTCGTGGATAATACACTTTTTCTATATATTCTATACCCTATATATATAATAGGGTATATCAAAGCAAACAAATACATAGATCACATGTCTTGTCTCACATTTCATTCTAATATCCAATAGGAAATAGGAAATGAATAATGTCTCGATTAGATCTCGAAATGAATCAACAGAACCTTCTTTGTTTTAGGTCTAAATTCTTCGATGCGAAAATGTACCAATCCTTTTCTATCCCTATCTAAATCCAATTAGAAATTGGATTAATTGATTTGAATTCAGAAAATTAGGAGTTCATAAAGAAATTTGGATTAGATTATTGTATATACCAGATTCCAATTAATGGCATTATTATTACTGATCAATAAAATCCATATCTGTAAAAAGGGAAAGGGGATTTTTTTATGGTAACAAATTCATTCATTTCGGTTATTTCTCAAAAAGAAAACGAAGAAAACAGAGGGTCTGTTGAATTTCAAGTATTCAATTTTACCACTAAGATAAGAAGACTTACTTCACATTTGGAATTGCACAAAAAAGACTCTTCAGCCCAGAGAGGTTTGCGGAAAATTTTGGGAAAACGCCAACGACTGCTGGCCTATTTGTCAAAAAAAAATAGAAGACGCTATAAAGAATTAATTAGTGAGTTAAATATTCGAGAGATAAAAACTCGTTAATTTGAAGCGTGATACCATTTGAGCTTAGTCGTTTAAATTTTGATGAACTTCTTTTTACTTTCAGCAATGCATGGAAGAACGACTCGGGAAAAAACTTATGATTGCACCAACTACAAGAAAAGACCTCATGATAGTCAATATGGGCCCTCACCACCCATCAATGCATGGTGTTCTTCGACTGATTGTTACTCTCGATGGTGAAAATGTTATTGATTGTGAACCAATACTGGGTTATTTACATAGAGGGATGGAGAAAATTGCGGAAAATCGAACAATTATACAATATTTGCCTTATGTAACGCGTTGGGATTATTTAGCTACTATGTTCACAGAAGCAATAACCGTAAATGGACCCGAACAGCTAGGCAATATTCAAGTACCTAAAAGGGCTAGCTATATCAGAGCTATTATGTTGGAGTTAAGTCGTATCGCTTCTCATTTGTTATGGCTTGGCCCTTTTATGGCAGATATTGGGGCACAGACCCCTTTCTTCTATATTTTTCGAGAACGAGAGTTAATATATGACTTGTTCGAAGCTGCTACCGGTATGCGCATGATGCATAATTATTTTCGTATCGGAGGAGTAGCTGCTGATCTACCTCATGGCTGGATAGATAAATGTTTGGATTTTTGCGATTATTTTTTAACCGGGGTTGCTGAATATCAAAAGCTTATTACGCGGAATCCTATTTTTTTAGAACGAGTTGAAGGCGTAGGCATTATTGGCGCAGAAGAAGCACTAAATTGGGGTTTATCGGGCCCAATGCTACGAGCTTCCGGAATACAGTGGGATCTTCGTAAAATTGATCGTTATGAGTCTTACGACGAATTTGATTGGGAGATTCAATGGCAAAAAGAAGGGGATTCATTAGCTCGGTATTTAGTACGAATCAGTGAAATGACAGAATCCATAAAAATTATCCAACAGGCTCTGGAAGGAATTCCAGGGGGACCCTATGAGAATTTAGAAATTCGACGCTTTGGTA